GGTTCTGGAACGGAGATTCTTTGAACCGAATGACGACCGTAACGGATGTCAGCTCAATCGGAAGGAAATTATGCGGAAGCTTTACAGAATTATTATGAGGCTATGCGACTGGAAATTGATCCCTATGATCGAAGTTATATACTTTATAACATAGGTCTTATCCACACAAGTAACGGAGAACATACGAAAGCTTTGGAATATTATTTTCGGGCGCTCGAACGAAACCCGTTCTTACCCCAAGCTTTTAATAATATGGCCGTGATCTGTCATTACGTGCGACTATCTCCACTATAGAAAGAAAAAAAGAAAAGAACGAGCAAATCCACACATACTAATATAATAAATACTAGAAAGAAAAAAGGCTTTCTACATATACATATATCGTCCAAAACAACGATTTTTATCAGCTGTAGCAAAGAAAGAAACTTCATAGAAATCAAAATATGAAGAAATAGATATGCCTAGATACCTATTTTTCTATGGATAAAAGATTTAATTGATAAAGGAAGCACCGTAAGGATCAATTAAAGCGGTTTTGAGCCGATACAAAAAAAACTGCTTACTTACTTATCTCATGATAGAAAAGTAAGGAATCCACTTATGTAATAAAAAGGATCCCTGATATTTTGAGCAGCGGTGTAGTATCAAATCCCAAAGATAGAAAGTCTTTTCTTTATAAGAAAAGACTTTTTCCAAGATTCTATAGAAATGGATATATCATATACTTTTTATATGATATATAAAATCGAGATAGTTACCTTTCAGAAAATTAATTATAATTATAATAAGGGTATTAATCCCGGTACTTCATTCATGTTTATATCTGAAGGTAGGAGAAAAGAGAAAACTCAAAAAAGGATGAAATATTCTTTGAAATTCTTTAGTACTCAAAAGCCAAGTTTGAAACTTATGTTAATAACTTCTTTCTTTTAGTTAACTTCATTTCTTTTATTTAGTTAACTTAAAAATAATAGAAAAAAGAATTGACTGCTGAGCCGTATGAGGTGAAAATTTCATGTACGGTTCTAAGGAAAGGAATTGACTCACCTATTCCGACCGAGGAGAACAGGCCATTCGACAGGGAGACTCCGAAGTTGCGGAGTCTTGGTTTAATCAAGCCGCTGAATATTGGAAACAAGCTATAGCCCTTACCCCCGGTAATTATATTGAAGCACAGAATTGGTTGAAGATCACAGGGCGTTTTGAATAAGAACACTGTGTTTTTTTTTTCTTATATTTTCTTATCTAATTTTCTTAAATAATAAGAAAATTAGATAAGAAAATATATTTTGGATATATATAATTTATTGTTTGTTGTCCCCATCAATCAAATAAAAATAAAAAGAGACCTTCGAAAAAAATACCGGTATATTGCCTAATAATCAATGCTAATGACTGCTACCGGGATTTGAAAAAATAGAGTACATAAAAATACTTTCTATATAAAAACAAACTTTCTATATAAAAACAAAAAAGAAGTTCCATCTAGGAAAGGAACTTCTGAGTAAAAATATAGAAATATGAATACATTCGATTATGCTGCACAAAAAATTATTTCACTTCCATTCAACGCTCACAAAATGTCTTAGAAGATTAAAAAAGGTCCGTTGAGCGCCTCACTGTTATGTCATAATAGATTCGAACACTTGCCCCGGATTAACTTCGAGATCATAATTGTTCTAGTGAATAACTAACGAAAATAGATTAAATTTAAGAAAATATAAAATAGATAGATGGGAAATAGAAAAGAACAAAACTCAATATAAACATTTCTCATAAGTTCACTAATTCTATTTTATGTTGGCAGGTCTCTTTGTATGTGTTGTCTGGAAAGAGGAGGACTCAATGATTATTCGTTCACCGGAACCAGAAGTGAAAATTTTGGTAGATAGGGATCCCATAAAAACTTCTTTCGAGGAATGGGCAAAACCAGGTCATTTCTCAAGAACAATAGCTAAGGGACCTGATACTACTACTTGGATCTGGAACCTACATGCTGATGCTCATGATTTTGATAGCCATACTAGTGATTTGGAGGAGATTTCCCGAAAAGTTTTTAGTGCCCATTTCGGCCAACTCTCTATCATCTTTCTTTGGCTGAGTGGCATGTATTTTCATGGTGCTCGTTTTTCCAATTATGAGGCATGGTTAAGTGATCCCACTCACATTAGACCTAGTGCTCAGGTGGTTTGGCCAATAGTGGGCCAAGAAATATTGAATGGTGACGTAGGGGGAGGGTTCCGAGGAATACAAATAACTTCTGGGTTTTTTCAGATTTGGAGAGCATCTGGAATAACTAATGAATTACAACTCTATTGTACCGCAATTGGTGCATTGGTCTTTGCAGCCTTAATGCTTTTTGCTGGTTGGTTTCATTATCACAAAGCTGCTCCAAAATTGGCTTGGTTCCAAGATGTAGAATCTATGTTGAATCACCATTTGACAGGGCTCCTAGGATTGGGCTCTCTTTCTTGGGCAGGACATCAAATACACGTATCTT